TGTCTATAGTAGTGGGTTAGTATGGGACAAAAAATAAATCCACTCGGTTTCCGACTTGGTACAACCCAAAGGCCTCATTCCCTTTGGTTTGCACAACCAAAAAATTATCCTGAGGGTCTACAAGAAGATCAAAAAATACGAGATTTTATCAAAACTTATGTACAAAAGAATATGAAAATATCCCCCGTCAACGAGGAAATTCTCCGTATAGAGATTCAAAAAAGAATCGATTTGATCAAGGTCATAATCTTTACGGGACTCCCAAAGTCATTAAAAGGAAAAAAATCGCGAGAAATCAAAGAATTACAGATGAATCTACAAAAAGAATTTCATTATGTGAACCTTAAGATTTCTATCAAAAAAATTGCAAAACCTTACGCAAACCCTAATATTCTTGCAGAATTTATAGCCTCACAATTCAAGAATAGAATTTCATTTCGAAAAGCAATAAAAAGGGCTATTGAATTAACTAAAGAAGCAGATACAAAAGGAATTCAAGTACAAATTTCAGGGCGTATCGGCGGAAACGAAATGGCACGTGTCGAATGGACCAGAAAGGGTAGAGTTCCCCTACAAACCGTTCGAGCTAAAATTGATTATTGTTCCTATACAATTAAGACTATCTATGGCGTATTCGGCATGAAAATTTGGATTTTTATAGACAAGGGAAAGGAATAAAAAAACTTTCATTGTTTTTCCGATTGATTGAACAAAAAAAGGGAAACTCGGTCATTCTTTTTCTGGCCAATCAAACTAATTCTTAATTCTATAGGGTTGACTAAAAATGAATCTTGTGATATAATTGCTATGCTTAGTGTGTGACTCGTTGGTTTTTTTTAGGGTTAGGATTAGGATTAGGATTAAAAAAAGACCAGCCCGGTAGTATGAAAACCAACTCATCACTTCGTATTATCTGGATCTAAAGAAGCAGTCAAGATATGATAAATCGGTCATATCTATGTAGCAACTGAAGTTTCTTTTGAATAAACTTTAATTCTAAGTTTAAAGCAAAATACAGAAGATAAGGTGTGGATAAATGGAAGGATGAGAGAAAGAGAGAAAAAGAATATCAATGATATAGAAATCCAATATGTAAGGTCTATGAGTCATCTCATAAAAGACAGTGTAATAAAGCATCAATACTAATTGATTCATCTATAATGAAATATTAAATGAATCCTTCTTATAGAAGAAAAAAATGAAGAAAAAAATCAAGAGCTTCGAGCCAGCCAATAAAGACTAAGAAGGTTGACTCAAGAATAAATTGGATTATGAGCTCCGTTGTAGAATTCTGACCTAACCATTAAATACGAAGCGGTGGGAACGATGGAACCTGTGACTGCAAAAGATTTTATTGAACAAATGAATCTTACTGATTCACTAGTCGGGATGGCGAAATGAACCGGAAATCAATTCATCTATTTTGAGAAGTCACGAACAAGCGCTACGACTGAAATAGAGATTGCAAGAGTAAATATTCGCCCGCGAAAACTTTCTTTTTTTTTGAATTTGAATTGGGATAAAGGACAAAATAAAATAAAGATTTATTAGAACGTTAGAAAAAAAAACTATTATTTATAAAATTATTTATAAAAATGTTCTAATATCTAATTGAAATTCCATTTTGAATCCTTTTATTCGCGAGGAGCTGGATGAGAAGAAACTCTCACGTCCAGTTCTGTAGTAGAGATGGAATTCCGAAACAACCATCAACTATAACCCCAAAAGAACTAGATTCCGTAAACAACATAGAGGAAGAATGAAGGGAAGATCTTATCGAGGTAATCATATTTGTTTCGGTAAATACGCTCTTCAGGCACTTGAACCTGCTTGGATCACATCTAGACAAATCGAAGCAGGTCGACGAGCAATGACACGAAATGCACGCCGTGGTGGAAAAATATGGGTCCGTGTATTTCCAGACAAACCAGTTACAGTAAGACCTGCTGAAACACGTATGGGTTCGGGGAAAGGATCCCCTGAATATTGGGTAGCTGTTGTTAAACCGGGGCGAATACTATATGAAATGGGTGGAGTAGCCGAAAATCGAGCCAGAAGAGCTATTTTACTAGCAGCATCCAAAATGCCTATACGAACTCAATTAATTATTTCGGGATAAAAATGTAGAACCGACAGAAATGAGTCTCGGGGATGAAACCGCAGGTTTCTTTTTTTGGACAAACAATATTTCTTTTATTTTCTTTATCCTTTGCGTTGGAAGAATAGACTAAAAAATTGATATGATTCAACATCAGACCCATTTAAATGTAGCGGATAACAGCGGGGCTCGAGAATTGATGTGTATTCGAATCATAGGAGCTAGTAATCGTCGCTATGCTTATATTGGTGACGTTATTGTTGCTGTGATCAAAGAAGCAGTCCCAAAAATGCGCCTAGAAAAATCAGAAGTAGTCAGAGCTGTAATTGTCCGTACCTGTAAAGAACTTAAACGTGACAGCGGTATGATAATACGATATGATGACAATGCTGCAGTTGTGATTGATCAAAAAGGAAATCCAAAAGGAAGTCGAATTATTGGTGCAATCCCCGAGGAATTGAAAGAATTCAATTTTACTAAAATAGTTTCATTAGCTCCCGAGGTATTATAAAATAAAATGAGATCGTGATATCTTTGGGGTATTTGAAAGAAATAGATTAAGAACTAGATTAATTCGTAGATTGTGTCTCAGGCATATACCTTGAAAAATTCATATTCATAAACCAATAAAAAAACCAATAAAATAAAGAAAAACATGTTAATTATCAAGACACCAATAATTTTAGTTCATGATGGGTACAGACACTATTGCTGAGATAATAACCTCTATACGAAATGCTGATATGGCTAGAATAAGAGTTATTCGCATAGCATCTACTAATATTACCGAAAATATTGTTAAAATACTTTTCCAAGAAGGTTTTATCGAAAACGTCAGAAAACATCGAGCAAAAAACAAATATTTTTTGGTTGTAACCCTGCGACGTAGAAGGAATAGGAAACGCCCCTATAGAAATTTTTTCAATTTAAAACGGATCAGTCGGCCCAGTCTACGAATCTATTCTTACTCTCAAGAAATTCCTAGAATTTTAGGTGGGACAGGGATTGTAATTCTTTCTACTTCTCGAGGTATAATGACAGACCGGGAGGCTCGACTAGAAGGAATTGGCGGAGAAATTTTATGTTATATATGGTAATCATTTTAATATCCAAATGGGATCCGAAACCTCTTCCTATTTATAAAAAAAAAAAGAAAGAGGGTGAGTTGTCTAATATCGTTTCTACTCCATTAGTTGATACTTCAAGGGGGCTTTACCTGCAATGACAGAACAAAAATGGATTCACGAAGGTTTAATTACTGAATCGTTTCCCAATGGCATGTTCCGGGTTCGGTTAGATAATGAAGATCTGGTTCTAGGTTATGTTTCAGGAAAGATCCGTCGAAGTTCTATAAGAATACTGCCAGGAGACAAAGTCAAAATTGAAATAAGTCGTTATGATTCAACCAGAGGACGTATAATTTCTCGACTCGACAACGACAGCGACAGCGAAAACGAAAACGAAAACGAAAACGAAAACGAGGGTTCGAAAGATTAGCTGGTTTTTATTCAATACGGTTCGAGATGCAAAATTTCAAGCCATTTAGCATTTAGAAGTAGATTCAGAATTAAGATAAGGAATGACAAATATGAAAATAAGAGCTTCCGTTCGTCAACTTTGTCAAAAATGTCGAATAATCCGTAGGCGGGGGCGCCTTAGAATAATTTGTTCCAACCTGAGACATAAACAAAGGCAGATATAACGAAACTTTGTATAATTACGTAGACAATAGATTTACAATTAAGAAGCTATAAGGGTTCGGTATGCAAAATCTTCTTTTCTACCAAGAAGTAGATTTACAATTAAGAAGCTATAAGGGTTCGAGATGCGAAATTTCAAGCCATTTAGCATTTAGAAGTAGATTCAGAATTAAGATAAGGGTTCGAGATGCGAAATTTCAAGCCATTTAGCATTTAGAAGTAGATTCAGAATTAAGATAAGGGTTCGAGATGCGAAATTTCAAGCCATTTAGCATTTAGAAGTAGATTCAGAATTAAGATAAGGAATCTGTTTTGACATCAAATGAATATATTCATCTATTTCTGACTCCTATTTAGGAGATGATACAATATGCCAAAAGCTATACCGAGAACTGGTTCACGTAGAAATGTACGTATTATTTCACGCCGGAATATACGTATTGGTTCACGCCGCAATGTACGTATTAGTATTCGTAAGATTCTAGGTAGGATACCGAGGGGGGTTATTCATGTTCAAGCGGGTTTCCATAATATCATTGTCACGGTTACAGATCTACGGGGTCGGGTGGTTTCCTGGTCCTCGGCTGGTACTTGCGGATTCAAGGGTACGAGAAAAGGCACACCGTTTGCCGCTCGAACTGCAACAGAAGATGCTATTGGTCCAGTAATAAATCACGGTATGCAACGAGCAGGAGTTATGATAAAAGGTCCCGGTCTCGGAAGAGACGCAGCATTACAAGCTATTCGCCGAAGTCGTATACGATGTACTTTTATAAGGGACGTAACGCCTATAGCCCATAATGGCTGTAGACCCCCGAAAAAAAGACGTATATAAAAAACAAATTAAATTTTGTTTTTATTTTGAACCTATTAAAGGAGGTAAACTACCTATGACATACGAGGCAATACGAGTACCCATTTGGGAAACACAGTGGAGATGCGTTGAATTAAGAAAAGACAATGTGCGTCTTCATTATGGACGCTTTTATCTAGCTCCACTTTTCTTAGACCAGGCTGACTTAATAGGTAGTTCGATGAGAAAAGCTTTGCTTACAGAACTAGAAGGAACGTGTATCACGTATGTAAAATTGATGGACGTAGCACATCAATATTCTATTATATCGGGTGTCAAAGAACCGGTCTATGATCTTGTAATGAATTTGAAAAAGGTTGTATTGAGAAATAACCAACGGATTGATAATTCACCTAATATTTTCAAAGGGCGCCTTTCCGTCAAGGGTCCTGCAATTCTAACTGCTAAAGATATTCTTTTTAGTGATAGTGCTATAGAGGTAGTTGATAATAACCAATATATAGCAACCGTCACAGAATCCGTTCGTTTAACTATTGACTTAATAGTGGAAAGGAAGACAAAGAGTGAAAGGGGGAAACTGCGTACCTTTCAAGAAGGAAGTTATCCTGTAGGTGATACATTCTCGCCTGTTCTAAATATGAATTATAGTACTCATTACTATTCAAGAGATAAGAAGTATGATACTCATTCCTCTATAAAAGATGATAATCCCTATATAAGAGATAATCAAAAAAAAGAGGTACTCTTTCTTGAAATATGGACAAATGGGAGTTTGACTCCGGTAGAAGCACTTGATAGAACCTGCCAGAAGTTGGCTAAATTATTCACAGCTCCTTTACGTATGAACGAAAAAGACAACCAATTTACTAACAAAGACCACTTCGTTGTTTTATCCTCTTTGACTTGCCGAACTAGGTGGGAACGAATCAGACACGAGTCAACAAAAGTAGCAACGCAATCGATTTTCATTGATCAATTCGAGTTTACTCCCAAAATCTATAATGGTCTCAAAAAGGCCGGTATAAATAAATTATATGACGTGTTGAATCATAGTTACGAAGATCTTATGAAAATCGAATTTTTGGGCCTAGACGATGTAAAAAAGATAACCTCTACTATAGCCGATTTTTTGGAAGTAGACTCAGATTAGGCAGGGCAGGGCAGGGAGGCTTATTTTGAACAATATATAGAAATGCCTTTTTTTCGTCTTTTTGTAATTAAGATGAAAATAGGTTTTGGAGCTGTAGCACAATTCATATATTCGAAATAAATTCAGAATTTTATTGTTTTATTGAATAGATGTATCTAGGGAGAATTCGCTTTGAAGCGACTATTCCCTAGATACACACGTCGTGTTATTTCACAATTGAATCAATTTAAAAAAGACCTAAAGTTAGGGATTT